AGATCTTCTTGACTGTTATTCAAAAGGTCCAATAATGTATGTATGTTGGACCGTTTGAGGCAATTATAGACCCTCGGGGGCAGTTCTGATTGGTCAATAAAAATATATTTCAATGTGATTTCTGTTTTACTTTTCCTTGGATTAGCAAATTTATCATGAAAAGTAAAAAGGGGTAAAGTCACTTTGTGTTGATTGTTTTCGAAATGGAAATTTTCTTCTTCGGCATGTAAAAAGGGAATAAATAAATCAATCAAATTTCGGGAGGCTTCATGAAGTGCTTCTTTAGGAGTTAAACTTCCATTTGTCCATATTTCGATAAAGAGTATCTCTTGTTTTTCATTCCCATTCACATAAGAATGAATACTATGATTCGCATTTCGAACGGGCATGAATACAGCATCTATAGGATAACTGCCGTCTTGAAAGTTATTTGGCGTTTTTATACGATATCCACGATTCCTCTCGATTTGTAATTGAATACACAAATTAATTGGTTCTGTTAGGTTAGCTATATGCTGTGTATTATCAACGATTTCTACAGAGGGCGGTAAAATGATGTCTTGAGCAGTTACATACCCAGGACCCTTGACACAAATAGACGCATTACGAGTTCCATACAGATTACTTCTCAATACAATTTCTTTCAAATTCATTAAAATTTCATGTACAGATTCTTGAATACCTACGATGGTAGAATATTCGTGTGGTATTTTCTCAGATCTTGCACGTGTAATACATGTTCCTTCTATTTCTCCGAGTAAAGCTCTTCGCATCGCGATGCCTATTGTATCGGCTTGGCCTTTCATAAGTGGGGCCAGAATAAAGCGTCCATAATAAAGACGCTTACTGTCTGCTCTTGATTCAACACACTTCCACTGTAGTGTCCGAGTAGATACTGTTACTTTCTCTCGAACCATAGTAATATTATTTGATCAAATCATTGAATTATTTATTTCTCTTGAAATCTCTTCAATGTTTACACACGTCTTTTTTTGGGGGGCCTGCAGCCATTATGTGGCATAGGGGTTACATCCCGTATGAAACTTAATAGTATACCACTTCTACGAATAGCTCTTAATGCCGCATCTCTCCCGAGACCCGGGCCTTTTATCATGACTTCTGCTCGTTGCATACCTTGATCCACCACTGTACGAATAGCATTTCCCGCTGCGGTTTGAGCGGCAAATGGTGTCCCTCTTCTTGTACCCTTGAATCCACAAGTACCGGCGGAGGACCAAGAAATTACTCGACCCCGTACATCTGTAACAGTCACAATGGTATTGTTGAAACTTGCTTGAACATGAATAACTCCCTTTGGTATTCTACGCGCATTCTTACGTGAACCAATACGTCTATTTCTACGTGAACCAATTTTTTGTATAGGTTTTGCCATATTTTACCATCTCATAAATATAAGTCAGAGATATATGGATATATCCATTTCATGTCAAAACAGATCCTGGTTTTTTTACTGATTTTTTTTTACTGATTTTTTGTACATCTGTACATCAGGTCCTTTAGATTTTTTGAGTCCTTTTTGGTTTAAAAAGATTATCCTTGTCTTTGTTTATGTCTCGGGTTGGAACAAATTACTATAATTCGTCCCCGCCTACGGATCAATCGACATTTTTCACAAATTTTACGAACGGAGGCCCTTATTTTCATATTTCTCACTCCTTTTCTTAATTCGGAATCTACTTAATTGGAAGAAAATAAGTTTCTTAAAATTTTTAACTTCGAATTGTATCCCTACGAAAGAATGTTGAAATCAAAAAACCACCTAATTATTTGAGTCTTTACTTTTGAATATACAAATGAATATACAAATTATATGCCCTTTAGTTGAATCATAAGAACTTACCACAATTTTTATTCTATTTACTGGTAGTATACGTATAAAATTACGTTGAACCTTTCCCGAAGCAAAACCCAGAATTGGATTTTCGTTATCTAAACGAACTCGAAACATACATACCGTTGGGACGTAGTTCAGTAATTAAACCCTCGCGAATCCGTTTTTGTTCTTTCATTCCAGGTAAATAAAACGGCTTTGAAGCATCAACTAATCAAAGAGGCATAATATTAGAAACCTACCCTTTACTCTTTTTTTTTTTCACAAATATGAAAGTTCCGCATATAATTCGGCTATCAGAAAGATTACCATATATAACACAAAATTTCCCCGCCGATTCCTTCTATTCGAGCCTCTCGGTCTGTCATTATCCCTCGAGAAGTAGAAAGAATTACAATCCCCATTCCGCCTAAAATTCTCGGAATTCGTTGATAGTTAGAATAAATTCGTAGGCCGGGCCGGCTGATCCGTTTTAAATTTAAAACAGTTCTATATGATCCTTTCCTATTTCTCCTATGTCGTAGGGTTAAAACCAAAAAATATTTATTGCTTTCCTGATGTTTTCTCACGTTTTCAATAAAACCTTCTCGTAAAAGGATTTTAACAATATTTTCAGTCATGTTAGTAGATGGTATTCGAACTGTTCTTTTTTCATTCATGTCAGCATTTCGTATAGAGGTTATTATGTCAGCAATAGTGTCTTTACTCATGATAAACTAAGATTATTGTTGCCCCCGAATTTGGATATAATCAACATGCTCTATTTCTTTTTTTCTGAATTCATAAATATTTATGAATTTAAAAAGGTATATGCGTGATATACAAACAATCTACTAATTTAATTTAAATTAATCCATTTCATTCAAATACTATAAACTATATCACGGTATTCCCTTATAATACTTCAGGTGCTAATGAAACTATTTTAGTGAAATTTAACTGTCTTAATTCCCGGGGGATCGCGCCAAAAATTCGGGTTCCCTTTGGATTTCCTTCTTGATCAATAACAACTGCAGCATTGTCATCATATCGTATTATCATACCGTTGTCGCGTTTGAGTTCTTTACAAGTACGTACAATTACAGCTCGGATCACTTCTGATCTTTCGAGAGGTGTATTTGGTACTGCTTCTTTGATTACAGCAACAATAACGTCACCAATATGAGCATATCGTCGATTACTAGCTCCTATGATTCGAATACACATCAATTCTCGGGCCCCGCTGTTATCCGCTACGTTCAAATGGGTTTGAGGTTGAATCATATCTTTTTTTTTATTGGTTTTGTCTTTTTCAATGTAAAGGGTGAAAAAAAAAAGAAATATTGTTTGTTCAAAACAAAACAAGAAACCTACAATTGTTTTTTATCAAAAAAATTCTTTCCTTTTGTTCTACATTCCTATCCTATACCGAAAGAATGAATTGAGTTCGTATAGGCATTTTTGATGCCGCTATTGAAATAGCCCTTCTGGCTATATTTTCTGCCACTCCGCTCATTTCATAAAGTATTCTGCCGGGTTTAACAACAGCTACCCAATATTCGGGAGATCCTTTCCCCGAACCCATACGTGTTTCTGTAGGTCTTACTGTAACTGGTTTGTCTGGAAATATACGTACCCAGATTTTTCCACCGCGGCGTGCATTTCGTGTCATTGCTCGCCGCCCCGCTTCTATTTGTCTAGACGTGATCCAAGCGGGTTCAAGTGCTTGAAGAGCATATCTACCAAAGCAAATACGATTACCTCGATAAGACATTCCTTTCATTCTTCCTCTATGTTGTTTACGGAATCTGGTTCTTTTGGGGTTATAGTTGATGGTTGTTTATCAATTCCACCCATCTCTACTACAGAACCGGACATGAGAATTTCTTCTCATCCAGCTCCTCGCGAATTAAACGATTAAAAATAAAATACATGGTGAATAATATACTGAATCGGGGGATTCTTTGAAATTTCATTTAATAATTTTTTTCTTTTGATATATAATTAACCGCATATTCTATTTATAGATAATGTCATTTAGGTATAATGAATGTTATAATGAATCTTTATTTTGCTTTTTATTATCATATCGAATTTACTCAAATTTCTAAAAAAAAATTCGCGGGCGAATATTTACTCTTTCAACATTCAGTTGTAAGATTAGTCTATGACATGACCTTTCAAAAAAAAAACGATTCTGGTTCGTTCCGCCATCCTACCCACTGAATCATTAGGATTCGTTTTCAATAGAATCTTATGCATTCACAGGTTCTGTCGTTCCCACCACCTCTCGAGTAATGATTAGGTCTGAATTCTACAATGGAGCCCCTAATGAAATTTGTTTTTGAGTCAACCCTCTCAGTCTTTATTGGCTCGGGGCTCTTGATTTGTGGTTCTATCCACGTATTTGTCTAATGTCTAATTAGGGATCAATCAGTATTGATGCTTTATTACATTCCTTTTTATGAGATGACTCATAGACCGTACATATTGGAATCATATATCGTTGATATTCTTGTTCTATCTTTCTCTCACCTTTCCATTTATCTGTATACTTTTCTTGCTTTACAACTCATAATCAGATTGGTTTTTCTTTTTTGTTTATGCAAAAAAGATTTCAGTTGCTACAAAGATATGACTTATATATCTATATCATATTTTGACTGGCTCTTTCTTTATATCCAGATAATGCGAAGCGATGAGTTGGTTATTAGTTCTATAGTTATTAGTTCGTATTACGGGTTTTTCCATTTTTTTTGAATCCTAATCCGAATCTTAAAAAAACCAACGAGTCACACACTAAGCATAGCAATTATATCAAATGATTAATTGAATTTTTATTCAACCTTATAGAATTGTTCATTTTTTTTATCACTAAATAGAAATAGAACTAAATACAAGTCAAGTAAATGCTTATTATTCTTCGTCTACAAATATCCAAATTTTGATACCTAATACCCCATAGATAGTTCGAACTGCGTAGGAACAATAATCTATTTTGGCTCGAATGGTTTGTAGAGGAACCCTACCTTCTCTGATCCATTCGACACGTGCAATTTCTTTTCCGTCGATACGCCCTGCAATTTGTACTTGAATTCCTTTTGTACCTGCCTGCTCAGTTAATTCAATAGCCTTTTTCATTGCTTTGCGAAATGAAACTCTATTTTTT